CTATTTCTAACCCCTCAGGAACTACTAATCAAGCGAGACCCAAATTCTTGAGGTTGGAGTGTTCTGGGAAAAGGGGGGGTGGGATTCCTAATTCTTCAGAACGTAATCGAATCATAACGGGTCTTTGTAATCTCAGATATACGGCCATTCTCGACGAGAATTCTGATTTATTGGCAAAGCGTCGAAGAAATAGATTCATCATCCCACTCCAAACGATTCAAGAACGCGAGAACGAACTAACACCCTCTTTGGGGATCTCAATTGAAATACCGATCAATGGGATTTTCCGTAAAAACAGTATTCTTGCATATTTCGATGATCCGCAATATAGAAGAAAGCACTCGGGAATTACTAAATATGAAACAGTCGAAATGCAGTCAATCGTCAAAAAAGAGGATTTCATTGAGTATGGGGGAGTCACGGAATTAAAGCCAAAAGACCCAATAAAAGTCGATCGATTTTTTTTTATTCCCGAGGAAGTGCATCTCTTACCCGAATCTTCTTCGATACTGGTACGAAACAATAGTATTATTGGAGGAGATACACCACTCACTTTAAAGACAAGAAGCCGAGTGGGCGGGTTAGTCCGAGTGGAGAGAAAAAAAAAAAGAATTGAACTTAGAATCTTTCCTGGAGATATCTATTTTCCTGGAAAGACAGCAAAGATCTCCCAACATAGTGGCGTTTTGATACCACCAAGAACAGGAAAGAGAAATTCCAAGGAAGACAAAAAATGGCTCTATATCCAACGGCTCACACTTACCAAGAGAAACTATTTTGTTTTAGTTCGACCTGTAATCACATACGAAATAACGGATGGGATAAATTTAGTAAGACTTTTACCCCCGGATATACTGCAAGAAAGGGATAATGTACAACTTCAAATTGTCAATTATATCTTTTATGGAAACGGCACGCTAATTCGGGCAAGTTCGGAGACAGGTATTCAATTAGTTCGGACTTGTTTAGTATTGAATTGGGACCAAGACAAAAAAAGTTCTTCTAGCGACGAGGCCCGTACTTCCTTTGTTGAAATAAGGACAAATGGTTTGATTCAAGATTTTCTAAGAATCGACTTAGCAAAATCGCCTATTTCGTATACTATCAAAAGGAATGATCTATCGGGTTCAGGGTTGATCTCCGAGAGTGAATCAGATCGCACCAGGATCAACCCCTTTTCTTCCATTTATTCCTATTCCAGAGCAAGGATTCGAGAATCCCTTCCCCAACATCAAGGAACTATCCATACGTTGTTGAATCAAAATAACGAATGCCAATCTTTGATAATTTTGTCAGCATCCAATTGTTCTTGTTCGCGACTAGGTCCATTCAACGCTGTAAAGTCTCCCGATGTGATAAAAGAATTCAGTCACAAGGACCCCCTAATTTCAACTAGGAAATTGTTGGGTCCTTTAGGAACAGATCTTCAAATTGCGAATTTTTATTCATTTTCACATTTAATAACTTCTAATCAGATCTTGGTAACTAACTATTTCCAACTTGACAATTTGAAACCGACTTTTCAAGTACTTCAATATTTTTTAATGGATGAAAATGGGAAAATTGTGAAGCCCGATCCGTGCAAGACCATCATTTTGAAGCCATTTGAGTTAAATTGGGATTTTTTGCATTACACTTGTTGTGAAAAGTCATCTACAATCATTAGTCTTGGGCAGTTTATTTGTGAAAATGTACGGATAGCCAAAAAAGGACCGCATCTAAAATCGGGTCAAGTTCTAATTGTTCAAGTTGACTCTGTAATAATACGATCGGCTAAGCCCTTTTTGGCTACCCCAGGGGCAACTGTGCATGGTCATTATGGGAAAATGCTTTCTAAAGGAGATACATTAGTTACATTTATCTATGAAAAATCAAGATCTGGTGATATAACGCAAGGTCTTCCAAAAGTGGAACAGGTGTTAGAAGTGCGTTCAATTGCTTCAATATCAAGGAATCTCAAAAAGAGGGTGGAGGGTTGGAACAAATGTATAATAAGAATTCTTGGGATTCCTTGGGGATTCTTGATTGGTGCTGAGCTAACTATAGTGCAAAGTCGTATCTCTTTAGTTAATAAGATCCAAAAGGTTTATCGATCCCAGGGCGTGCAGATACATAATAGGCATATCGAAATTATTGTCCGTCAAATAACCTCCAAAGTGTTGGTTTCAGAAGACGGACTGTCTAATGTTTTTTTACCCGGAGAACTTGTTGGATTGTTGCGAGCGGAACGAATGGGACGCGCTTTGGAAGAAGCGATCTGTTACCGAGCTGTCTTATTGGGAATAACCAGAGCGTCTCTGAATACTCAAAGTTTCATATCTGAAGCGAGTTTTCAGGAAACTGCTCGAGTTTTAGCAAAAGCGGCTCTCCGGGGTCGTATCGATTGGTTGAAAGGACTGAAAGAGAACGTTGTTCTGGGGGGAATGATACCGGTTGGTACTGGATTCAAAGGTAAAGGATTAGTGCACCCTCCAAGGCAACATAAGCATCTTCCCTTGGAAATAAAAGAGAAGAATCTATTCGAGGGGGAAATGAGAGATATTTTATTTCACCACAAAACCTTATTTGATTCTTTCCTTTCAAAGAATTTCCACGATACATCAGAACAATCATTTCTAGTATTTAATAATTCCTAAGAGCAGATTCACCCTTTTGATTTTAAAAGGATCTATATTTGAATTTGATCCAGTCATTTTATTTGGTACGAGTAATCAAAATAATAATGAATAGAAAAGAAGAATGGCTTGGCCCTGTCTTTCGGGCCAATCTCTGGTAGAAGGGAAGGTTCCATCGGAACAATTTTTTTTTTTTTCAGGGTACCTCGTCTCTTTTTGTTTTTTGAAAAAAAAAAAAAACAAAAAGAGGGAGGAGTGTGGGGAGAAATGACAAGAAGATATTGGAACATAAATTTGGAAGAAATGATGGAAGCGGGAGTTCATTTTGGCCATGATATTCGAAAATGGAATCCTAAAATGGCACCTTATATCTCTGCAAAGCGTAAAGGTAGGCATATTACAAATCTTATTAAAACTGCTCGTTTTTTATCAGAAACTTGTGATTTGGTTTTTGATGCAGCCAGGATGAAAAAACAATTCTTAATTGTTGGCACTAAAAAAAAAGCAGCTGATTCAGTATTACGGGCTGCAATAAGGGCTCGGTGTCATTATGTTAATAAAAAATGGCTCAGCGGGATGTTAACGAATTGGTCGACTACAGAAACGAGACTTCAGAAGTTTAGAGATTTGAGAACCAAACAAAAAACAGGAAAATTGGATCGTCTTCCGAAACGAGATGCGGCCATCTTGAAAAGACAATTATCTCACTTGCAAAGATCTCTTGGCGGGATTAAATATATGACAGACTTACCCGATATTGTAATCGTTGTTGATCAGCACGAAGAATATACGGCCCTTCGGGAATGTATCACTTTAGGAATTCCAACAATTTGTTTAATCGATACAAATTGTGACCCCAATCTCGCAGATATTTCGATTCCAGCGAATGATGATTCTATCTCTTCCCTCCGATTTATTCTTAAGAAATTAGTATTCGCAATTCGTGAGGGCCGTTCTGAGTCTCTAAGAAATCCGTAATTAATAAGAATAAAAAGAACTTATGTCGTTTCGCAACCCTCATAGATTTATCGAATCGCTTACTATTTCTGAATCTCAAAAACGAGATAAAAAGAACTGGGCTATAGAGTGTGATTAGTTGGTATTCCAAATATACGATTCAAGTAGTTAAGTCAAGAAAAAGATGGTTGAATCAAAATAATTTCGTTTAAAGTTTTCTTTTTGTCAGAGAGCAATATGAATCTTTTATCAGGTTCCACCAACATACTAAAAGGGTTATACGAGCTATCCGGTGTGGAAGTAGGCCAACATTTCTATTGGAAAATCGGGGGTTTCCAAGTTCACGGCCAAGTACTGATTACTTCGTGGGTTGTAATTGCTATCTTATTAGGTTCCACTGCGCTAGCTATTCGGAAACCACAAACCATTCCGACCGGCGTTCAGAATTTCTTCGAATATGTCCTTGAATTCATTCGAGATGTGAGTCAAACTCAAATTGGAGAAGAATACGGCCCTTGGGTTCCTTTTATTGGAACTATGTTTCTCTTTATTTTTGTTTCTAATTGGTCGGGCGCTCTTTTACCTTGGAAAATCATACAATTACCTCACGGGGAGTTAGCCGCACCCACGAATGATATAAATACTACGGTTGCTTTGGCTTTACTCACGTCAGTGGCATATTTCTATGCGGGTCTTACTAAAAAAGGGTTAGCTTATTTTGGGAAATATATTCAACCAACTCCAATCCTTTTACCTATTAACATCTTAGAAGATTTCACAAAGCCCTTATCACTTAGTTTTCGCCTGTTTGGAAATATATTAGCTGATGAATTAGTAGTTGTTGTTCTTGTTTCGTTAGTACCTTTAGTGGTTCCTATCCCTGTCATGTTCCTTGGATTATTTACAAGTGGTATCCAAGCTCTTATTTTTGCAACTTTAGCCGCGGCTTATATAGGTGAATCCATGGAGGGCCACCATTGACTAGTTTTCGAAAGAGTCTTTTTTTCGCTTCGACGAAGGAAATATAGGCGCGACTCAAACTAATCGACTTCGAAAAAACAATATCTAGACCTACACTATATACGATTTAGAGTAATAGCAAAAAAGATTAGGCTATTGAACAGCGAATTGTAAAAAAAAAAGGAAAGAGATCGAAAAGATCTTTTGCCAAAAATTCGCCTTTGGTCCACTTATATCGATATCTCCTTTCAATGAATATTTTTCTATGGGTTGACCAATCCCAATCGTCAACTAGAATAATTTCCTTTTCAATTGATTTGATTCAATGAGGGGCTAAAAAATTTTTCATAAATACTAAATGGAATGAACTTTGATCAATCACTTTTTACGCAATGAGTCTGTACTAATCAATTTGTCCTTTTTGATTGTATCCATGCAGGATCATGATAAAGAGCGGGAAAGAAGAAT